CTGAAGATCTTGGTAAAGTGTGAGTTGGCGGGTCCTAATAATTCATGAAAGGAATTATCACATTCCCACAATTCAATTAGATACAAAATTTAGAAACCCCTTTTCATGAAAAGGGGTTTTTTTTTTCTAATCCTTTCATTTCAGGTAATTGCTTGGTCGTACAGTGGTAGATAGTATTCGATGAAAGAAACAGAACAAATAATAATTGGAACAATTATCAATATTCGTGATGCAACCATTGCTGCATTAGATCCAAAGGTTCCTTCTTAACCTAGCTACAAGGAAGGGACTGAACTCTATGATATGCAAAGACAGAGTGTGAAACCTAAAATAAAAGGATAATAGCAATTGCTAGTTTTAGAATTGAGTTGGGCTCGAAATAAAGGTTTTATTTCTTCGAGAGATCATGGGATACTTTTATTTTTTTTCTCATTCGAAATATTATGTGCAATTAACCAACCTACTACTGAATGAATCTAATGATTAAAAAAGTAAAAGCGTTATCCGGCTGTTTGTTCCAAAATAGATTAGATAAATTGAAAAAGAAACGAAATGATCAAAATAAAAAAAAAATGGAATTTTAAAATCCAATTCTTTTATTCCATAGTTACTCAAAGAGAACTTCATTTTTGATTGAAGTTACAAGACACAGTTCTTATTTACTTGACTCGCGGGTTGCTTACTGAATCCGTTGATTCGGAATCACGGGATCCGTAGATGTTACAGATGACGAATCCATCTTTTTTTTTTTTCTACCCCTTTACTCTCTCTTTTTTAGTGCCAATGGCTGATGAATCAAGAACTTTCAATTGGAACGGATTCTGTCAATTAGTATTTTTTCTTGTCATTGGATCTCGCAAAAATGGAAACTTAGGTAAGTGCTTTATAAACATATGTATAAAAAAGAACATATATCATTTAGCCCCTCCATGACTACTATAACTAGTTATTTCGGTTTTCTACTGGCTGCTTCAACTATAACCCCAGCTCTATTGATTGGTCTGAGCAAGATACGACTTATTTGAAATTCAAATTAATTGAATGAACAATTCATAAAAATGAGTATTTCTGTGAGATTCCCGATATTCTATGTTCCTTCCCGTGTCAATTGCCAATTCTTGGTTATTGAGATTCATGGGCGATTCGGATTAATATTTAGAGATAGATATTACCTCTCTTTTTCTCTTCTTTCAAACAAATTTAAATGATTGAAGTTTTTCTATTTGGAATTGTGTTAGGTCTAATTCCTATTACCTTGGCCGGATTATTCGTAACTGCATATTTACAATACAGACGCGGCGATCAGTTGGACCTTTAATTGAGTAACATCTCTTTTTTTGATTGACCTCCTCTTGAATTTCCAGGAGGTCAAATTAAGGTTGCAGTTCAAGTTAGTGAAGTTATTTTATTGTGATTCGACATTAAAAGAATCACGCTCTGTAGGATTTGAACCTACGACATCGGGTTTTGGAGACCCACGTTCTACCGAACTGAACTAAGAGCGCTTTATTATGATGGGAGATACGAATGTCAAGAAAAGGATTCTTTTCGTACCCCCAATCCATCTTGTATGTATAGTATCATAAAATGATAGATTATGTCCAATTTGAATCGATCTCAATTGACCCCTCGTTACTGTCCATAGGAGAGGTAAGAGGTAATAGGTAGGGATGACAGGATTTGAACCCGTGACATTTTGTACCCAAAACAAACGCGCTACCAAGCTGCGCTACATCCCTTTCATTTGTTGTACAGTGCCATTGTAGGGAATCCCTGTCTTGTTTTCCACATCGTAATTTCCTCTATACTATATAGAATTTCTTTTTCCTTTCCATTCCTTCGATCTTATATAAAAAAGAAAAGAATTATATACATACCTAACATATAAAGGAATGAATATTTATCAGTAATGCTCAGGAAGAAGTGTTTATCTTTTTCAGTTTCAGGGACAGGTGGATCTCATCTACCGGATCATTGTATATATCCATTTTAGTTAGGGATTACCCGTACAAATACAAATGATCTTTAACTACATATGCATCTGATCATATATATATTACAATATAGAATAAAGTCAATAAAGTTAAAGAAAAAGAAGGAGGATTTTCAATGCGAGATATAAAAACATATCTCTCCACGGCACCTGTACTAGCTACTCTATGGTTCGGGTCTTTGGCGGGTCTATTGATAGAGATTAATCGTTTATTCCCAGATGCGTTGACATTCCCCTTTTTCTCATTCTAGTTATTGACATGGGAAGAGATGAAGAAGATTAGAGATACAATAAATTATCTGTGACTAATCCCCCTCTTTTTTTTTTTTTTAGTTGTTTAGGAAAGAAAGAGAAAGAATAAAAGTGGATTGAACCTCATCGAAACTGGGGTTCAGGATAGAATTCATTTTATATAAGGAGAACAGAAATAGAAGTGTGGGTCGAGGGCAGGCTGTTCAAGATCATACAAGATAGTAAATGAAATACTGAGATTAGGAATAATTGATAGTTAGAAATAATTGTATTACTTAATAATTTTATGACTCTATTGATTGCAACGAAATCCTTCATAATTGAATTGATTTCGAGTTAGCAACTTTTCGTTTCATTCCTTTCTTCTTCTCGGCTTCTGTTCGAATCGAAAATAGAAGAATTGAGTGAATCCAAAATCCAAAGGAGGTTCATGGCTAAGGGTAAACATGTCAGAGTAGTAGTTATTTTGGAATGTACCAGTTGTGTCCGAAATGGTTTGAATAAAGAATCGCGGGGCATTTCCAGATATATTACTCAAAAGAATCGACACAATACACCTAGTCAATTGGACTTGAAAAAATTCTGCCCTTATTGTTACAAGCATACGATTCATGGGGAGATAAAGAAATAAATCGAACGGAACGCGTGTGTCACTCTTCCAAGGAAGAGGAAGAAATTACATATATATATATATACAAATAAAATCCTATTTCGGTCGGATCCGAAATGAATGAATAAATGGGATTTTAGAAATAAGAAAGAAATCATGGATAAACCCAAGCGGCCCTTTCGTAAATCTAAGCGATCTTTTCATAGGCGTTTGCCCCCAATTGGATCGGGGGATCGAATTGATTATAGAAACATGAGTTTAATTAGTCAATTTATTAGTGAACAAGGAAAAATATTATCTAGACGAGTGAATAGATTAACCTTGAAACAACAACGATTAATTACTATTGCTATAAAACAAGCTCGTATTTTATCTTCGTTACCTTTTCTTAATAATGAGAAACAATTTGAGAGAACCGAGTCGATCCCTAGAACTACAGGTCCTAGAACCAGAAATAAATAAGCCTATTCCTCAATCGAATCAAAACTCTAATTGGAACTCAGATTGATGTTTTGTTCGAAAAAGCCGCGAGATTGTTGCACCGTAATAATAATAAAAAAAAGAATGGGGGAAGAAGAAATCTTTTTTTTTTTTATTGAAAGGTGTTCGTTCATTCCTACTACTTATCTTATCATATGAATTTCTACTATACCCTCCCGGAGTTCATTCTCCGGGGAATTCCGTTTAAAGCATTCCGGTGAATTCCTTCCAATCTCCTTATTTGATGATCTCATTGGAAATCGTGTCAAGACAATTCCTATTTGATATAGCTATTTGTGCAGGTATTTTACGATTAAGAAGCAACTGCCTCTTGTACAGATCAAGTATTAATCGACTATAACTACGGGATCCCCTATTCTCACGAGTTACTGCATTTATCCGAGTGATCCACAAGCGACGAAAACTTCTCTTTCGCCTGCCTCTATCCCGATGAGTGGAAACCAAAGCTCTCATTTTCTGTTGAATAGTAGTTCGAGTAAGTCTTGAATGAGCCTCTCGAAAGGTTGATGCAAATAAACGAATTTTTGTTCTACGTCTCCAAGCTCTATATCTTCTTCTAACTCTGGTCATTGAATCAAATGAAACTTTGATGAATAACTAATTGATTTCTTTCAGTCATTCTTTTCCCCTCTCCTGGTTTATTAATAACAAAACGGATTTTTCCGATGTATAAAATACAAATTCCAATGGCTTTTGCTACTATAACCTTCCCAACCACGATTTTTTTATTTCTTCCAGGCATTTCACCTCAAAAAAAAAAAAGAAATTGTACCGATGTTAGGTATAAAAAAAATCAAAGTAGGTATAAAATAATATAGTAAATGGATAAATAGTGGTTTCCATCGTTTCTATGGTTACTTCTTAAACGGTGAGGTCCTCTCTATACACCGGAGCCCCTTTCCTCATTTAATCAATGTTATTGGTAACTTGTACAGTTCACACTCTTTGGCTCTACCCATGAATTATCCAGTAATAGGTCTTTTTACAATGAGATCTATCCATACAGTGACGGCATTTAATTATGAAGGTTGAATAGGTAGCTGACCCTGTTAGTCCGTTCTTGCAAGAGTAGGAGCATAATCTTTCTGCTTTTTAAATATAATATCATTTTCCCCGCTTAATGGATAACCATTTGCTACCAATGGGAAATTGCTTTTCATCTCAAATCGAGGTGATTGGATTTGCACCAATGGAAACCATAAATTCCATACACAATAGCGGTAGCGGTATATGAGAGATCTTTATTTTTAGATAGTGAATAGAGTTCTTCTATTCTATCTTATTCATGGGTACGGGCCATTGATACTGTAAAAATGGTCTCATTTGTTCTAGCTCATGATCTGAACGAGTCGCACATACACCCTAGTACATGTTCCTCGACGCTGAGGACATCCTCGAAGAGCAGGGGATTTCGTGACATTTCTTATTGGCTGTCTTATGTTTCTAATAAGTTGTTTAATAGTTGGCATGCTGAATCATATACAGAATGGGTTGGTTTAGATCGATCCTAACCAGATGATTATCAATTATTTCCATTTAATATTTTATTCAGGTAAGAAGATAAAAGATCAAATAATGGTTCATTCAAATTATGATTCGAAATGGAATCAAAGATTTATGTCAAATCCCCGGTATTTTCGACCGCTACAAGATCAATAATGCCATGATCTTGGGCTTCTGTTGCTGACATAAAAACATCCCTTTCCATGTCTTCGGATACAACCCATAAAGGATTGCCCGTTCTTTGTACATAAACCCTTGTGAGGGTTTCGCGGAGTTTTAGTAGTTCTTTCGCTTCCAGGATAAATTCTCCTGTGGGTGCCTCATAAAAAGAACTAGCAGGTTGATGGATCATAACCCTGATGATATAACATAATGAATGATTCCTCTACCTCGCATGATTGGGGGAAGGGATAAAGAATAACAAGCGGGGAGAAAAAAAAAAAGATAGAATTGAACAACCGTACAGGCATTTTTTGTGCATTGCATACGGCTCTGCAATGGAATTTCTTTTTCTCTTCTTTCGTCGAAGAAAGAGACAAGTCGAATCCATCAGACCCGGATCGTTGAATGATCCATTTACCATCCTTCCTTTCGGAGTAATCAAAAATACTATGATGGTTCCGTTGCTTTATATATTTATTGTGATTCAGCAATCCCAAAGTTTCTTTCTAATCCGATCAAATCAAAATTAAGTAAAAAATGATCTTTTTTCACACTCTTTCATAACATAAATATTGGATGGAAAGAGACTTCTGGTGTGGAAGCAAAAAGGTTTGTGACGCTGAAACGGACCCCGATACATAAGATCAAATCGGAAATAACCTTTTTTTCATACTACTATCCCGATACATAATCTCATATTATATTATGAAAAAAAAAATAATAATAATAGTTTGCTCATATCGAACTTGAAATGCCATGCTATTATGACTTAATTATTTTATTCATATTCCATATGGCGAAGGCATAGTCTTTTTTTTTTTTTTTTTTCTCAAATCAAAAAACTCATTGGCGCCAAGCGTGAGGGAATGCTAAACGTTTGGTAATTTCTCCTCCGACCAGAATGAAAGATCCCATTGAAGCGGCTAATCCCATGCATATTGTATGCACATCTGGTGGCACAAATTGCATAGTATCATAAATAGCTATTCCTGGGATTACCCATCCGCCGGGAGAATTTATAAACAAATAAAGATCTTTGGTATCATCTTCTATGCTGAGATATACCATGAGACCAACAAGTTGATTCGAGATCTCGCTATCAACTTGTTGGCCTAAAAAAAGTAATCTTTCTCGATGAAGTCGGTTGATTAGGACAAAATTGTATTCCTTAGGAACCGTACACGCACCTTTGGATGCATACGGTTCAAAAAATCAAAATTGAGAAAAAAAAAAAAAGAAATGTGTCGATTCCAGCCCTATTTCTTTTTTCGTAGCAGGCTTTTTCCTAATGAAGGGGCTTTTTCTTTCATTTTCAAGAAACACGAGTTTTGACTTGCTTCCCTATCTATATAAAAAAGAATTCACTGAACTTATCGAACTAACCTCTCATTGATGTATTGTTTCATCGAGATCCAAATCACTATGTCATTTTCTTGTTCCCGAATGGGCCTCTTCAACTCTTTTAGGTTTATGCTCTACTCCGGGTAAAGGTCTGCCCGAATTCCATTTGTACATATAGGACAAATGATTCCAGTACCACTTCTTTATTGCTACGACTTTCTTCTTTTTCAATTTGTTTTATGCCTTCCACAAAATATTCGATGTATTCACCATATTATTCCATTCCATTGATTGGCGAGATCACTCATATGGTATAAAGAAATCATTTAGGATAGGGTGGGAATCATACATAGATTCCCGATTTGGTATTTTCTGAACGGAGCCTGTATACTTCATTTTATTGGTCCAAGCCAACCATAAATTCTTTTAATTGATAATATGGATCCCCCAACCAAAAATAAATTGATCTAATTGCACTTCACGCTTCGAATTATTGATGGTTCAATCAATCTTTCTTGGGCGAAATAGAGGATATCTCGATCGGGGGAGAAAACGGGGAAATCCCATATGACCCAATATGTCTGACAAGTCACACTATACGTCAACCCAAACTGCATCTTCCTCTCCAGGACTCCGGAAAGGTACTTTTGGAACACCAATGGGCATTAAATGAAAGAAAAAGGAGTTAAGTACTCTATTTCACTTTGATGTGGAAACGTAATAAACAATATAAACAATGGGTTTATTGTCTTCATAATATTGTCATTTATCGTATTTTATCGATCGATTGGAAGATTCATGGAGGAAGACGGAATAAAGGAAAATTCTTACGAACGGATCGTTCGAATGATAAACAAGTATCTATAAATTCGCTCACAAAAAATAGGACTAATCGCCCCATTGCGTATTGGTACTTATTGGGTATAGAATAGATCTGCTTCTTTTTGTTCCTACGAGCAGAAGTTCCATTATTACCAACGTAACAGAATAAATATTAACCCTTGTTTCGAGATAATCCAACGAAAAAGTGAGGTCCATAGCATAGTTATTTCCAATGCGATAAAGTGACATAGTGTCTATTTTTTTTTTGAGAAAGGGGTATTTCCATGGGTTTGCCTTGGTATCGTGTTCATACCGTCGTATTGAATGATCCTGGTCGGCTGCTTTCTGTCCATATAATGCATACCGCTCTAGTTTCTGGTTGGGCCGGTTCGATGGCTCTATACGAATTAGCAGTTTTTGATCCTTCTGACCCCGTTCTTGATCCAATGTGGAGACAAGGTATGTTCGTTATACCCTTCATGACTCGTTTAGGAATAACCAACTCATGGGGCGGTTGGAGTATCACAGGAGGAACTATAACGAATCCGGGTATTTGGAGTTACGAGGGTGTGGCCGGGGCACATATTGTGTTTTCTGGCTTGTGCTTCTTAGCAGCTATCTGGCATTGGGTGTATTGGGACCTAGAAATATTCTGTGATGAACGTACGGGAAAACCCTCTTTGGATTTGCCCAAGATCTTTGGAATTCATTTATTTCTCTCAGGGGTGGCTTGCTTTGGGTTTGGCGCATTTCATGTAACAGGCTTGTATGGTCCTGGAATATGGGTGTCCGATCCTTATGGCCTAACCGGAAAAGTACAATCTGTAAATCCAGCATGGGGCGCGGAAGGTTTTGATCCTTTTGTTCCGGGAGGAATAGCCTCTCATCATATTGCAGCAGGTACATTGGGCATATTAGCGGGTCTATTCCATCTTAGTGTCCGCCCACCCCAACGTCTATACAAAGGATTACGTATGGGCAATATTGAAACTGTCCTTTCCAGTAGTATCGCTGCTGTCTTTTTTGCAGCTTTCGTTGTTGCTGGGACTATGTGGTATGGTTCAGCAACTACCCCGATCGAATTATTTGGTCCCACTCGTTATCAGTGGGATCAGGGATACTTCCAGCAAGAAATATATCGAAGAGTTGGCGCCGGTCTAGCCGAGAATCTGAGTTTATCGGAAGCTTGGTCTAAAATTCCTGAAAAATTAGCTTTCTATGATTACATCGGTAATAATCCGGCGAAAGGTGGATTATTCAGAGCAGGCTCAATGGACAACGGGGATGGAATAGCTGTTGGATGGTTAGGACACCCTATTTTTAGAGATAAAGAAGGGCATGAACTTTTTGTACGTCGTATGCCTACTTTTTTTGAAACATTTCCAGTAGTTTTGGTAGACGGAGACGGAATTGTTAGAGCCGATGTTCCTTTTAGAAGGGCAGAATCGAAGTATAGTGTCGAACAAGTGGGTGTAACTGTTGAGTTCTATGGTGGCGAACTCAATGGAGTCAGCTATAGCGATCCTGCTACTGTGAAAAAATATGCTAGACGTGCCCAATTGGGTGAAATTTTTGAATTAGATCGTGCTACTTTGAAATCCGATGGTGTTTTTCGGAGCAGTCCAAGGGGTTGGTTCACTTTTGGACATGCTACGTTTGCTTTGCTCTTCTTTTTCGGACACATTTGGCATGGTGCTAGAACCTTGTTCAGAGATGTTTTTGCTGGTATTGACCCAGATTTGGATGCTCAAGTGGAATTTGGAGCATTCCAAAAACTTGGAGATCCAACTACAAGGAGACAGGTAGTCTGATACAACATTGCTATGGTATCTTTCGCCTCTATATTTGATTTTTTTATTTGACAGAATGTACCGTAGAAATATTGATTTTCATCATCGCCTTTCTTTGCTCTTGTCCTTTCTTTATCTGGGAAATGATCCCAAATGAACAGGTGTGGAAGCTATAATTGTAAACCACGATCGAATCTATGGAAGCATTGGTTTATACATTCCTGTTAGTATCGACTTTAGGGATAATCTTTTTCGCTATATTTTTTCGAGAACCGCCTAAGGTCCCGACTAAAAAGATGAAATGATTTTTCATTATCTTAATTGAAGTAATGAGTCCCCCATATGGGGGACTCATTACTTCAATTAGTCCCCGTGTTCCTCGAATGGATCTCTTAGTTGTTGAGAGGGTTGCCCAAAAGCGGTATATAAGGCGTACCCTGTAAAGCTTACAAGTGAACCAGATATGGAGATGGCGACTAAGGTTGCTGTTTCCATTATTAGAAATTTCAAGACCGCGATGGATCTATGCTACGATAAGATCGTTTATTTAAAACGGAATAGTATACAAAGTCAACAGATCTCAACCAATGAAATAGTATTTATGGCTACACAAACCGTTGAGGGTAGTTCTAGATCTGGGCCAAGACGAACTATTGTAGGGGATTTATTGAAACCATTGAATTCGGAATATGGTAAAGTGGCTCCTGGATGGGGAACCACCCCATTTATGGGTGTCGCAATGGCTCTATTTGCAATATTCCTATCTATTATTTTGGAGATTTATAATTCTTCCGTTTTACTGGATGGGATTTCAATGAGTTAGGTCCATAAGGCTTTTCAATCAAAAATGAATCACTTAGGACTCAGATTTATAGTCCATTCTGGTAGTTCGACCGTGGAATTCCGTTGTTTCGGTATTTCCGGAATATGAGTGTGCGACTTGTTATAATTGATCCTATTGATAGTACAGAGAATGGGTCTGTCATCTCGGTAGAGATGGTTCTGCCTCGTCGGATATTCATCCTA